GAGAGTTTCCTACCTCATACGGCTCGGCAATTCATTATTTTTTTTGTGTCCCGTCCTAATCCAATCCATCGAAATGAATAAGATTTTTCGTAAATCTATCCCATTTTTTATCGGCTTAACCAGAAGAGATTAATTAATTTACATGAGTTTCAAACTTGAATTTTGATTACTAATCAGTTTTATCTTTTCTCCCACCTTCAGAAGAATGAACCATAGACATCCTCCGCTATCGGTATAATTTTCTGAAAGGTAACTATCTCGGTTTCATATAGAAATTCATATAGAATCTTTGAAAAAGACTTTCCTCCATTAAGAAAGGGCTTACTATCTTTGGGATCTGATGCTACACCGCTGCTTAATACCTTAGTGGATCGACTCTATCACATAAGTTGATTCCTAACTTTTATCTCATATCATGACATAAGTAAGCAGTTCTTATTGTATCGGCCCAAAACCTCGCAAATTGATCTTTACGGTGCTTCCTCTAACAATTGGATCCTTTATCCATAGAATAAAATGGGCATATCTATTTCTTCATATTTCGGCTTATATGAAGTCTCTTTTTTTTCTACAGCTAATAAAAATCGTTGTTTTGTACGATACTTATGTAGAAAGCCCGTTTTATTTTTTATTTGTAGTATTTAGTTTTACTAGCCTATTTTCTCTTTTTTCCTCTTTTCTATAGTGGAGATAGTCGCACGTAATGACAGATCACGGCCATATTATTAAAAGCTTGCGGTAAGAATGGATTTCGTTCGAGTGCTCGGAAATAATATTCCAAAGCTTTCGTATGTTCTCCGTTGCTTGTGTGGATAAGGCCTATGTTATAGAGTATATAACTTCGATCATAGGGATCAATTTCTAGTCGCGTAGCTTCGTAATAATTTTGTAAAGCTTCCGCATAATTTCCTTCGGATTGGGCTGACATCCGTTACGGTCGTTCATTCTATTCAAAGAATCCCCGTTCCAGAACCGTACATGAGATTTTCACCTCATACGGCTCCTCCCTTCTGTGCATAATGATAATAATCCATGAAATCAAAATGAAATATTCTCATTATAAACTGAGAGGGGCTAGCGTTTTTACAAGAAATCTCTAGCCAACCCTACTGCAAGAGGTATTTTCTTAACACCAAGGGCGTTGGTGCTATATAGAAAAGGTAACTCCAACAATTTTTTTGTCCTCAACGCCCCCTATTTTCAGGAATTAGTCACTTCAACGGTCTTCGATGGTTATACGGGTATCCAAAGTACGAACGAGATGGATGTTTGTTGTCCCAACCATTCTTGGTAGTCCCGATCCCGATAAGGAAAGGGGATAATTTATAACAAAGTTTTTGTGTTGTTGATTCCTAGGTGTAGCGCTTCTTCCCCTATGCCGCCCATTGGTACTAGTAGAGTGGGATTGACCTGGAATACAGAACCCATAGGTGTAACCTTTCGCTTAAGACTCGAATCAAAATGAAAGCGTCTGAGGCTGCATCAATCGAGGATACACGACAGAAGGGGTTGTTCCATTTTCAAACTTCACCTTCAACAAGCGTAGGTTTATTTCAATAATAGTTTTCTTTCTATCCCGAATGAATCATATGGCTTTCTCGTAAAACTGAAAATGATAAAGAAATTCAAAAAATCAATCAAAAAATCAAATCGCACCATCTCTGTAATAGGTAAATGCTTCTTTTTCTCCTGAAGTTGTCGGAATTATTCGTAATAAGATATTGGCTACAATTGAAAAGGTCTTATCAATAAAATTTCCATTTATCCGCGATCTAGGCATAGTTAACAATCCATTCGATAATTCTTCGCATTACCTCTCGGGGGAAAAGAATCCCACAAAAAGGGAATTTACAGTACGAAATAACATAAAAACAGACTCATTCTAAAAAAAGATGTGGGCCTTCCCTTCCACTCAAATTGTTCCTTTTTCACAGGAATCAATAGGAGGAAAGGTTTCAATCCGATTGGATGTCAGCCAAACCAATGGAGTAGTATACCAATGAACAGAACTAGTTCTATTTCATCTAAGTGGAAGAATCAAGGAATTTTTCCTACAAATTAGGATACCTGGAGGAGTTAGTTTTGATTGGATTATGATCCAAAGAGGAAAAAGAATCAAATAATCGAATAATCTAATTATGATTTTATGATATGATAAAATATAGAATAACTATTTTGTGTGCATAGCGTGTATACACTATACAATCAAAATTTTTAAATCCCTGGTATGATTCCAGAATTTATAATAGATCCATGAGGTAAAAGTAAGTAGTTCTGAAACTGGAAAGAAAGCGATTTTTGAATTCCTATGGAATCATTTTATAAATATAAACACTGTCTAACTGGAATCATAGTATAAAATATGAATCCATCAGACGATTCGATTCGTTCCAATTCCTTGGTTTAATTTGGTTCGGTATAAATATTATAACCATAACAAAGGCTACTTATTGATTGATAAAACAAAAGATATATATCTTTTGTTTTTAATGTAATGTCTTTTCTTTTAACAATAAAAAAATATTTTTTATCCATCGAACCCCGAAGGAAGATCTTTCTTTGATGAAACGTTTTCTATTTTTTTTTTTTTCTATTGTTTTTATAATTGATCAGGCATACCTATACTGCAATAAGATGAAGACTGCAATACTATGAATGACTCGCTATTTACTCGTTTTCTAGGTCATAATCATAAGATTCTTTAGGAGAGATGGCCGAGTGGTTCAAGGCGTAGCATTGGAACTGCTATGTAGGCTTTTGTTTACCGAGGGTTCGAATCCCTCTCTTTCCGTACCTTCCTTCACCTAATTCACGAACATTACTCACTGAAATGTATCAAATAAAATAAGAACAATTACCGGTCACTTACCTTTTTGGATCGAATTTTAAAGATTCGAATTTGCTCTATTTTCCAATTGTGGAAAACTGGGGAAATTCCCTTGGTTGACCCCGGTAAGAGAATGGGGATTTGTTGTTGTTGTTGTTGGAACTTCCATTTTATGGATGGAATTTTTGATATTTTTTGAAAAGGCTTTTTCGCGGACTCCTCGTTCATTTACCCAACCGTCGGTTGGGTAAATGCCTTTCAGTTTTTCGATGATCAAATATTTTATTTATAATTGAATTAATTATTGAATAACCTGCTTTTTTGGCTAAGTTTGCTCATTGCTGGGTTGATAAAGAAGTAAGCGTTTCAACGGGCTCTCCCAAAATCGTTTGGGCTTGATTTCCGGGCATCTTGTCGACGGCACTCTCCACCTCGTAGAGCTGAGGAAATTCTATGTCTCTATAAAATAGAGAATCTATCCATGACTGACAATTATAATCAAACTCACGTAGTAAGTTAAGCAACTCATGTAGTTCTTGATCTACATAGAATCTAAACCAAAATTAGAAATTCGGTTCTAATTTGACGAATGAATGGAATGGGAGATAGTTTATTCTCCTATTCGCGCATACACGCACCATCTGTATCCTGCTGTGTTGGACCCTCATCGCCATCCGTTTCATGTCTTTTGACAATTCCTCTCGTTCTTCTCGGATGCTCTTTTGAGCGAGCCGATCTTCAAGGGGTTCGATCCGGGCTAGGGGGAACCAAGGCTTAGTCCTGGATTGTGGCTCCCCGCGGCCAAAACCTTCGGTGAGAATCCAAACACTAAGCTGATATAACCAAAAGAAATAAAAAAAAATTTTCTAATAGATTTATTTTTTTCAATTAAAATGACATTCATTACTATAACGATACGAAATCGTCTAGTAAATTTAGGAGGATACTTCATTGAAACCTCCTAAAATTTGTATTTTTCGATTACTCGATTCTATTTATTACTTTATGATATATATGATATATCGAATTACGATTTTTGAATTGGAAATTTACATTAATGAAAAATTAGGGCTATACGGACTCGAACCGTAGACCTTCTCGGTAAAACAGATCAAACTTATTATTATCAAAATGATTCGAACTGTTTCAAAGACCCAACGTGCATTTTTTTTTGCATTGGGCTCTTTCATCAACTGATATAAATATCAGCGAGTCCGCCATCCTTTTTCTTAACAGAAAGATAACGAGATGGCTCCGCGTGCTCTGACTCTTTATTTTTATTCAGTAGCAATACCAAAGTGTTTCAAAAAAGAGTTATCTTGACGTAGGTCTGCCTTCGGCCTATATCAACCTAAGTTAAATGGAGTCTCTATCGCTCTGCCCAAAGCATCAAATATGAAACTTCATACACCTTCAAGTTCATAGGACAAAAAGAGATTTTTTTGAGGTACTTATACTCATTATGCCTAGCATTGAATGGACTGAATATTCACCTTATCAATTATCAAATCAATGATGGGTTCTATTTCTTGGCGCCTAAATTGGGACCTCAATTGGACCAACCAACCATTTGTCAGGCTATTGTTCTCTTGTTCCTTCGAATCCATGGAGTAAGACGTCGACTTTTTACTAAGATAAATTCTGTTGATTACATGATGGACTCCTCTGAAAAAACATTGGCGCGCGTGTAAACGAGGTGCTCTACCAACTGAGCTATGGCCCTTGTGTTTGTGATAAATATTTTATCATTATATAAATTCTTGTCAAGGTGAGTATTGCATAATCTGACATGATAGCTCTATGATCTGTTTCCTGTCAAGGGTATTGCTTAGAAATAAGATTCCATCTATAATCTATCAATGTGACGGGTTCCTTTTTTTTTTTTCTTTATGATAATAAATGACCTACTTAACCCAGCGGTTAGAGTATTGCTTTCATACGGCAGGAGTCATTGGTTCAAATCCAATAGTAGGTAGAACTTATTAGATACCGCACAGCCAATGGTATCTAATAAGTATTTCTACCCACCTTCTTTTTTTGATTTATTTTGTATCTTTTCCATACCCTACTACTTCTTATTTTTTCTATTTTTTGAGTTGTTTCTTGTTGCACCAAAATCTGATTACACTTGATTGGATTCAATCGGTAGAATCCAAATAGAATATGGTGTATAATCAAAATTTATTTTTCTTTATTCTTCTATATTCTATTCGGACGCACCAACAACTAGTTATAAAATTGTATTGATAGCCTCGACTCGCGTCCTAGCTCGTCGTAGAGCTAAATTTGCCTCAATTGTTTGTCTCTTGCCTTCAGCGCTACTTAAATTAGCTTCAGCTATTTCAAGAGTTTGTTGAGCTTCTTGCGGATCAATGTCACTGCCCCTCTCTGCATCATTTACTAAAATGGTTATTTCATTATTGCCTATTCTAGCGAAACCGCCCATCAGAGCTATTGTTAACCATTGGTCGTTAAGACGTATTCTCAAAATTCCTATATCTACAGCCGTGGCAATAGGTGCGTGATTTGGTAATACACCAATTTGGCCGCTATTAGTCGATAAAATTATTTCTTGCACTTCCGAATCCCAAACAATTCGATTAGGGGTCAGTACACATAGATTTAAGGTCATTTCTTCAATTTGCTCTCCACATCTAAGTTCATAGCCTTCGCGGTAGCTTCATCGATATTACCTACCAAATAAAAGGCCTGTTCCGGAAGACCATCTAATTCCCCGGAAAGGATCAGTTGAAAACCCCTAATTGTTTCTGTTAGACCAACATATTTTCCTGGAGAACCGGTAAAAACTTCTGCTACGAAGAAGGGTTGTGATAAGAAACGCTCAATTTTTCGTGCTCTTGCTACGGTTAAACGATCCTCTTCGGACAATTCGTCCAACCCAAGGATAGCTATAATGTCCTGAAGTTCTTTGTAACGTTGTGAAGTTTGCTTAACTTTTTGCGCAGTTTCATAATGTTCCTCACCAACAATTCTAGGTTGGAGCATAGTTGATGTTGAATCTAAAGGATCTACTGCTGGATAGATACCTTTTGCAGCGAGTCCTCTTGATAGTACGGTAGTAGCATCTAAATGCGCAAATGTTGTGGCAGGAGCGGGGTCCGTCAAATCGTCCGCAGGTACATAAACGGCTTGAATAGAAGTTATGGATCCCTCTTTGGTAGAAGTAATTCTTTCTTGCAAAGAACCCATTTCTGTACTAAGAGTGGGTTGATAACCTACAGCGGAAGGCATTCTTCCTAATAAAGCGGATACTTCGGATCCTGCTTGGACGAAACGAAAAATATTGTCGATAAATAGAAGTACGTCCTGTTCATTAACATCCCGGAAATATTCCGCCATGGTTAGGGCAGTCAAGCCAACTCTCATACGAGCTCCCGGCGGTTCATTCATCTGACCATAGACTAGAGCGACTTTTGATTCCGCAATATTTTGTTCATTAATCACCCCAGATTCTTTCATTTCCATGTAAAGATCATTTCCTTCACGAGTGCGTTCGCCCACTCCGCCAAATACGGATACACCTCCATGAGCTTTTGCAATGTTGTTGATCAATTCCATGATGAGTACGGTTTTACCCACTCCGGCCCCCCCGAATAGCCCGATTTTTCCTCCACGACGATAAGGAGCTAAAAGATCCACTACTTTAATCCCCGTTTCAAAAATAGATAATTTTGTATCTAACTGTATAAAGGCAGGCGCAGATCTATGAATAGGAGATGTTGTGCGAGTATCTACAGGACCCAAATTATCAACAGGCTCTCCAAGAACGTTGAAAATTCGTCCGAGAGTCGCCCCACCAACTGGAACACTTAGAGGAGCTCCTGTATCAATCACTTCCATTCCTCTCATCAGACCATCTGTAGCACTCATAGCTACAGCTCTAACTCGATTATTTCCTAATAATTGCTGTACCTCGCAAGTTACATTAATTTGCTGGCCAACCGTATCTTGACCTTTAACTACCAAAGCGTTGTAAATATTAGGCATCTTGCCCGGTGGAAAGGATACATCCAGTACCGGACCAATGATTTGAGCAATACGCCCCAGGTTTTTTTCTTCAAGAGCGGAAACCCCAGGACCCGAAGTAGAAGTAGTAGGATTGATTCTCATAATAATAAAGTATTATATGTCGAAATTTTTTTTGCAAACAAAAATAAAAAAATGTCCGATAGCAAGTAGATCGGTTAATTCAATAAGAAATGGGAATTAGTACTCGATTTCGTTGGTACTATCCAACCGAATCCAATTCAATTGTTTACTCATTCAATGAGTGCATTTTCAAACTTAACCAACCCATTTTTAAAAATAAATATAAATATATTATTAATATAATATATATCAAAGTAGATGAATAAGAATTAAGAATTATATATGCGGAGATGTTGTATTTCTCTATCATTATAGACAATCCCATTCATATTATCTATGGAATTCGAACCTAAACTCTATTTATGATTCATCATTTTTATGACATTGGCCGTTGTTTCTTATTTCATCATTTCTATTTACACTTATTTATTCTTTGAATAAAAAAAGAAATCAAATTATTTATACCTTTTTGTTGATTGATAAATTCCGCATATTCATATTACTATTCTATTTACTATTCTATTTTCACATCTAGGATTTACATATACAACTATAACATATAT